ATCCATGTGGGGAGGAAAGAAACGTCTCTACTCAGCCACAAAATTTATTTTGTACACGGCGGGGGGTTCCATTTTTCTCTTAATGGGAGTTCTGGGTGTCGGTTTATATGGTTCGAATGAACCAACATTAAATTTTGAAACATCAGTTAATCAGTCGTATCCTGTGGCTTTGGAAATCATATTCTATATTGGATTTTTAATTGCTTTTGCTGTCAAATTGCCGATTCTACCCCTACATACATGGTTACCAGATACCCACGGAGAGGCACATTACAGTACTTGTATGCTTCTAGCCGGAATTTTATTAAAAATGGGAGCGTATGGATTGATTCGGATTAATATGGAATTATTACCACACGCTCATTCTATATTTTCTCCTTGGTTGATGGTAGTAGGCACAATACAAATAATCTATGCAGCTTCAACATCTCCCGGCCAACGTAATTTAAAAAAAAGAATAGCCTATTCCTCCGTATCTCATATGGGTTTCATACTTATAGGAATTGCTTCGATAACCGATACGGGACTCAATGGAGCTATTTTACAAATAATCTCTCATGGCTTTATTGGTGCTGCACTTTTTTTCTTGGCGGGAACGAGCTATGATAGAATACGTCTTGTTTATCTCGATGAAATGGGTGGAGTAGCTATCCCCATGCCAAAAATCTTTACAATGTTCAGTAGTTTTTCCATGGCTTCCCTTGCATTACCGGGTATGAGTGGTTTTGTTGCAGAAGTGCTAGTATTTTTAGGAATAATTACCAGCCAAAAATATCTTTTAATGCCCAAAATTGCCATCACTTTTGTAATGGCAATTGGAATGATATTAACTCCTATTTATTTATTATCTATGTCACGCCAGATATTCTATGGATACAAGTTATTTAATACTCCAAACTCTTATGTTTTTGATTCTGGACCGCGCGAGTTATTTGTTTCCATCTCCATTTTTATACCCGTAATAGGTATTGGTATGTACCCCGATTTTGTTCTTTCACTATCAGTTGACAAGGTTGAAGGTATTCTATCTAATTATTTTTATAGATAGTTTTCTAAAAAAAAACTCCTATTATTTTTAGAGTTGGTTGGCTAATGAAAAAAAAGAAGTATTTTTATTCTCTTAAATTAAATTTTAAATAAAGTCAAAACAAACTATGAATTTAAAATTTTACCCAATGTACTCGGTCTTTGCGAGAACCGCGTGAATCACTATACTACTTGATTCACACGGTTCTCGCCGGTTGAGACAAGATGCTTTATATACACCGTATTGCATTCTGTTTGTATTCTTAAGAACTTTTCTTGAATTTAACTATAGGTTAACGTGAATGAACCATAACTATGTAGCCCTATTCCTAATAGATTGACCCCAAAATAGCATATCCAAATGATAAGAAAGCCTAGAGTCGCCACAATTGCGGAATTTGCTCCTTGCAAATTTTTATTTGTTCGAGTATGCAAATAAATTGCGAATACGATCCAAGTAATAAAGGCCCAAGTTTCTTTTGGATCCCAACTCCAATATGATCCCCATGCTTCATTAGCCCATACTGCTCCTGAAAGAATACCTATGGTTAAAAAGATAAATCCTAGGCTAATCACACGATAACTCCAATAATCCAATTGTTGAATAAATTGGGCCTTGTAATAATTCTTATCAGAAAAAAAAGAAGTTTTTTGAAAAATATTGTTTCTTTCATTCTTGTATTGGATTTCACCAAATGAAAACGACTCATTTAATTTTAATAAATTATTACTTTTAGAACTATAAAAAATCTTTCTAAATGTAATGACTAGAAGTGCTACTGATAATAATGATCCACAAAGAAGAGCCGCATAGCTCAATATCATCATACTTACGTGCATTATTAACCATTCCGATTGTAGAGCAGGTACTAATATTGTGGGTTTGTATATTTCATTTAAAAGACCCGAAGTAGCAAAGCCTTGGGTAAAAATAGTAATTGAGGCAGTTATTGTGGTTAAATCATTTTTTCTTATTTTGAAATAAGGCACTATATGAATAAGGGAGAAACTCCATGAAAGAAAAATTAATGATTCATATAAATCACTTAGCGGGAAATGGCCTGAATAAATCCAACGAGTGGTTAATAATCCTGTTAGACATAAAAAAGTAGCTATCATCCCCTTTTCTGACGAATCATATGGTTTTATGATTTCATTGCCCAATAAGGTTATCAAATGAAGTGTGATTACAATTGAAACAATAGAAAAAGAAATATGAGTTAATATATGCTCTAAAGTTGAAAATATCATAAAAATGAAAAAAGGGGAGGGAATCCCCTATATTAATTAAGAAATAGAAATAGGGAATTTAATTTATTTTTATTATAAGATCTATTGGATCTCTTTTAGAAGATGGCATGCCGCCACTCGGACTCGAACCGAGATGCTCTAGCACTGCTTCCTAAGAGCAGCGTGTCTACCGATTTCACCATAGCGGCTTGCTCGAACTCATAATACCCTATTTATGTTCAATCGTCGAGATTGAACAAGTCAATTCAATCAAATAAGTTTTTTTAGTAAAGATTCAAATTGATAAAAAAATGAGTTCAAAAGTCAATTTGAAGGTTCATTAGTTTCATTTTTTACTTTTATTGTCATTCTTTCTGGTTTATCTGATTTTATAAATTTGAAACAAAAAATCAATTTGATCAATTAATTTAAAATATGTCAATTTTGGATTATTCCAAATTGACACATTTTTTGTACATAACATTGCAACAATTAAGTTCTTTTATTGATATTGATTGGGCTGAAAATTGGAGATATATAGAAAACTCATTCCATATAGTAAATAAATTAAGAAGTCAGAAAGTTATCCAAAAATTTTTAACACGGAATCAATTAGTTTAAACACTTCATTAATTTGAACTAAAAATATTATATCTGGCCTTCCCGAGAAACATAAGAATTTGTCATTCTTGTAAAAGTCGATGGGGAAAAGAAGACTCCCCACCACCAAAATTTGAGTGAAAATATACTAAAAATAAAATCAATAAAAAATTTTGTATTTTTTCTTTCTTCTTTTTTTTTTTTTTTTAGATTTTAGAATTCAGAAAACAGAAGAATTCTTTTATAAAATTCAAATTAAGGGTCTATTTCATATTGAGTTCATATTGATTAGAATAGGTACTGCCAATTATTCATTTTATATTCACTTTGATATTAACAAATTAATGAGCCGATTTTTTGATCTGATTATTCCGATATTTTAGGACTTATTTGTTTGTCGTACAAAAAAACTTTTTGAACTCCCGGTAGAAAGAGATTTCCCTAATGACAAAGCTTTTAACGCCGCCCCATATCCTTTCCTTTTCCAAATATTTTTACGAATACGCTTTTTTGATATCGAAGTACGTTTTTTTGGAACTGCCATTTAAAAGTTACTCATTGTTATAGTTGGATGTGAAAGACATCTATTGTTCAAAACGAATTCTTATTTCTTATTCATTCTATATTTTTTATCTAAATAAGATTCTCTTCATATATCTAAATAAGATTTTCTTCATAAAAAAGAAATATAGATATGTCAAATATCCGTTAAAATTGGATCAAAAATTACTCGAAATAAAAAAATTTTTGTTTTGGAACTTTTAGTTCTCGTTGTTTATCTCTCAAAGTTCTATCTTTAGAATCTGCTAAATCAAACTTAATAAAAGAAATAAATAACCTAAAAACCCTTTATTTTCCTTATTCTATACTTTATTTACATGTAATAAAATACCTCAAAGGATTGTAAACTTTTGCCTAATAAATGGAGTCTTTTTTTAGTCAAACTTGATAAAAAAGGTTCATTTTAGATCTATAATCTTCTAAACTTTACTAATAAATTGTTTTGATTGAAATAGAAAACAATCAATCCCATAATGAATTAGTTAATGAGTTTAAATAAACTAACGAAAATCAAGAGGTTTTTTCATTAGACCAATGCCCTTAGTTAATCCTATAATTCATATCAGGATAAAGTATTCTTTTTAGCCTAAATTTTTATCCTTGCTATATTTTCATTTTCCTATTATAAGTATTCGTTTTTATATGTCACTTAGTAATATCATTTGACCAACTGTAACTTCTTGTTTTGAATATTTGAACGATTTTGAAAAGACTCAGAATAAATACTAATATAAAATTATTCAATAAGTTAGTGCATATCTTGATTTTTTATTGACTTTTTTCGAAAGAGGTAAGATCCGGTGAATCGAAAACAATTAATTAAGAATAAAAAACTTTTTTTATGGAACAGACATATCAATATGCGTGGATAATACCTTTTCTTCCACTTCCAGTTCCTATGTTAATAGGGTTGGGACTTCTTCTTTTTCCGACGGCAACAAAAAGTCTTCGTCGTATGTGGGCTTTTCAGAGCGTTTTATTGTTAAGTATAGTCATGATTTTTTCTCTGAATCTGTCTATTCAGCAAATAAATAGCAGTTCTGTCTATCAATATGTATGGTCTTGGATTATAAATAATGATTTTTCTTTAGAATTCGGATACTTGATCGATCCACTTACTTCTATTATGTCAATATTAATCACTACTGTTGGAATTATGGTTCTGATTTATAGTGATAATTATATGTCTCATGATCACGGATATTTGAGATTTTTTGCTTATATGAGTTTTTTCAGTACTTCCATGTTGGGATTAGTTACTAGTTCAAATTTGATACAAATTTATATTTTTTGGGAATTGGTTGGAATGTGTTCGTATCTATTAATAGGATTTTGGTTCACACGACCTGTTGCAGCAAAGGCTTGTCAAAAAGCATTTGTAACTAATCGTGTTGGTGATTTTGGTTTATTATTAGGCATTTTAGGGTTTTATTGGATAACGGGGAGTTTCGAATTTCGTGATTTATTTCAAATATTCAATAACTTGATTTCTAATAATGAGGTCAATTCTGTATTTGTTACTTTGTGCGCTGTTCTATTATTTGCTGGTGCGATTGCTAAATCTGCACAATTTCCCCTTCATG